TATTGCGCTTAAATAATTTTTATGTTTTTTAAAATAAGGAACCCTATTAATAATGGAGAAACTCCAGGAAAGGAAAATTAATGATTCATATAAATCATTTAACGGAAAATGTCGCAAATAAACCCACCGTGTGATTAATAATCCGGTTATACAGAAAAAGCTCGCTAGCATGCCCTTTTCTGACGAATCATCTAGTTCTAAGATTTCATCCACTAATAAGGTTATAAAATATAGTGTAATTAAAATTGAAACAATAGAAAAGGATATATGAGTTAATATATGTTCGAAAGTCGAAAATATCATATTTTTTTAAGGAAAAAGGGGAGAGTACCTTAAATTACAGAATAAAAATGGGTAGTTTAAGTCCTTTTAATTACTTTTTGAATTACTTATAGGCTTTAGTTTATCTCTTTTAGAAGATCCCATGCCGCCACTCGGACTCGAACCGAGATGCTCTAGCACTGCTTCCTAAGAGCAGCGTGTCTACCAATTTCACCATAGCGGCTTGCTCAAAATAATAATAACCTATTCATACTCAATCGTCCAGATTGAAGTAGTAAATTCTTGTTTAGGAAAGATGAAAATTTATGAATCTAAAATTGTTTAAATGTTTAAATGGGTATTCACTAATAGAGTTTTTATCTAGTTTTAGAATGTCAGTTAATTAAATAATAAGCTTTCGCATCGCATAGTTTAGCCTCTGTTGGAATAAGACTTGTTGTAACTAGAGTGTTCTATCCCTAGATAGGAAGAACTATCTAGGGATAGAACAAAAAATAAAAAATGTCCTTTCTCATCTTTTTTTTTAACAAAACAAAGTACCATTTTTCAAATTTAGGAATTCTTATTTAAATACCCTAAAAGCAAAGAAAGCTCTATTTCCTATTCCTATTGATCAATTCAAAATATTAGGCTTTGAATTATTGAATTATATAATATAACAAAATAATGGATTTATTTTCGACTCCGTTCCGATTCATATTATTCCAAACGTTTGATTATTTATTTGGCAGCACAAAAAAACTTTTTGAATTCCCGGTCGAAAGAGATTTCGATAATGAAAAAGCTTTTAACGCTGCCCAATATCCCTTCTTTTTCCAATAATTTTTACGAATACGCTTTTTTGACATAGAAGTACGTTTTTTTGGAACTGCCATTCAAAACTGAAGAGATTACTCATTGCTATAGTTGGATGTGAAAGACATCTATCTATTATTAACCTTAATTTACTTTTAATTATCTATCTATTTTTTTATATTTCTTTTTTAGATAAGATAATACTACTTTCCTATTTCCTAAAAAAAATGAGGATATGTTATTTAGTTCTTTTTTATTACATTTACATACAATACACTATCCGGACAAAAGAAGTTAGTGACCTTAGTAGATCCTATGATTCATATCATAATTCATATTCAGAATGAAGTACGTTAGTTTGGTGAAATTCTTTGATCCTTTCTTTATGGATATAAATTTTCCTAAAAATAATTGAAGTTTTTATTTTCTGTATTTACCGAAATGGCTTATAATTTATAATATCTTACTTAATAAGTAAGTATTCACTTTTCACTCGTTTTTCACTAGTTAAGGGTGATTTCATTTGACCAATTGTAACTTCTTGATTTGAATATTTCAAGGATTTGGTAAAGAATCAGACTAATTAAAAATATGAAATTTGGGTTTTGCATATTTTATTTTTTTTTATTGACTTTTTCAAAAGAGATAAGATCCGGTGAATCGGAAAGAATTAATTAAAAATAAAAAAGGTTTTTTATGGAACATACATATCCATATGCATGGATCATACCTTTCGTTCCACTTCCAGTTCCTATCTTAATAGGAGTGGGGCTTCTCCTTTTTCCGACGGCAATCAAAAATCTTCGTCGTATGTGGGCTTTTCCTAGTATTTTATTATTAAGTATAGTTATGATTTTTTCTGTGGATCTGTCTATTCAACAAATAAACAGCAATTCCATATATCAATATGTATGGTCTTGGACTATCAATAATGATTTTTCTTTAGAGTTCGGCCACTTGATCGACCCACTTACTTCTATTATGTTAATATTAATCACTACGGTTGGAAGTATGGTTTTGATTTATAGTGATAATTATATGTCTCATGATCAAGGATATTTAAGGTTTTTTGCTTATATGAATTTTTTCAATACTTCCATGTTGGGATTAGTTACTAGTTCTAATTTGATCCAAATTTATATTTTTTGGGAATTAGTTGGAATGTGCTCATATCTATTAATAGGTTTTTGGTTCACACGACCTATTGCTGCAAATGCTTGTCAAAAAGCTTTTGTAACTAATCGTATAGGAGATTTTGGTTTATTCTTAGGAATCTTAGGTCTTTATTGGATAACAGGTAGTTTTGAATTTAGGGATTTGTTCGAAATATTCAATAACTTAAGTTATAATAATGAGTTAAATTTTGTATTTGTTACTTTATGCGTTTTTCTATTATTTTTCGGTGCAGTTGCTAAATCCGCGC